ATCCATCCTCTCCTCCGAGAATCCACTTCAACTGTTCGTATCAAATAAAAAAGACTTCGTGGTTGAAGGGAAATATCCAAATAACATGTCTTATTCTTTTCAATAATCCATATTTATAGCAATGAAATACAAATACTATTTTTTTTGTTCCTACCCAAATAATATATTATATGATCTATTACAAATACCTATGCTCTGTCTTCTCTATAAAGGACCTGAAATACCTTGCTTACGTATCATTGAAAAGTGCATTAACATAAATACGGCAGTAAGAAGAGGTAATACAAAAGTGTGTAAACTATAAAAGCGGGTCAAAGTGGATTGACCCACGCTAGCACTTCCGCGTAATAACTCTACCAAGGGCGATCCCACTATAGGGATAGCCTCAGGTACACCAGTTACAATTTTGACTGCCCAATACCCAATTTGGTCCCAAGGTAAAGAATAACCAGTTACCCCAAAGGATGCAGTCAACACAGCCAGAACTACACCCGTAACCCAAGTCAATTCACGTGGTTTCTTAAAACCACCTGTGAGATAAACACGAAATACGTGCAGGATCATCATTAGAACCATCATACTTGCTGACCATCGATGAACTGATCGGATTAACCAACCGAAGTTGGCTTCAGTCATTATGTATTGAACAGAGGCAAAAGCTTCTGTGACGGTCGGGCGATAGTAAAAAGTCATAGCAAAACCCGTAGCTACTTGTACTAAAAAGCAAGTAAGTGTGATCCCTCCTAGACAATGAAATATATTGACATGAGGAGGAACATATTTACTAGTTATATCATCTGCAATCGCTTGAATCTCGAGACGCTCCTCGAACCAATCATATACTTTATTGAGATAGGTGAACCGAAGGCGAAGGGACTCCCCCTCTGAGAACCGTATATGAGAATTTCGTCTCGTACGGCTCAAGCGAAAACACCCCAATACTGGTTCTGGTTGCAACGTGCAATAGAAAAGAAAGATTTGAAACCTTTTAGAGACTTCACTTGATTCAATCTTTCCAGATAAAATGAGGGAACCAAAACCCTAAATCTCTTCTTTGTGATGATAGCGCCAAAATATCAAGTTGGCTCATCCTATGTTGATTATTACAGGCCTTTTGAATGTTCTCTTACCCTATTTTATTTTTGTTTATACGTAATACATACGAATTTACTATTGATAGGAATTATCTTGTTGAGACCCTATGAATCCATTGAAACCTCAGATTCCTACTAGAACCACGATGATTCAACAAAGAACAAAACAGAACCAAAGAGTTCTCTGAGTAGGAACCCTTTCGTTTGATCATCACTTCACTTATTCAATGAACAGATATAATAACTAAGAATCCATAGAAATATTTGTCCTGTCCCTCGCTCAGCTCAAACTAAGCATGATTCTGAAGGAAAAAGGTGGTTCGATTTCTGAAACGCCTCATTGAAAAGTTAATTGAAAAAAAAATAATAGTAGTTGGAGGCCGGTCACGAGGTATGAATAGTAGGTATGAATCATAGTTTAAATAGTTCTTAATCTATTCCATATAGTCCGTGCTCCAGATACTAGACTGACTATCTGACGGGCTAGAACCATCTCTCTCGATGAGATGACAGACTTATTCTCTGTACTATCAATAGGTATAACAAGTCACACACTCATATTCCGGAAATACCGAAACAAAAGAATTCCGCGGTCGAACTACCAAACAGAATGAGATGACCTAGAAATCCGAATCCTAAGTGATTCTTTTTTTTATTGAAAGTTAGGACTTATCCGTTCTTCTGGACCTAACTTAATGAAATACCATCCAGTAAAACGGAAGAATTATAAATCTCCAAAATAATAGATAGGAATACTGCAAATAGAGCCATTGCGACACCCATAAGGGGTGTAGTTCCCCATCCAGGGGCTACTTTACCATATTCCGAATTCAATGGTTTTAATAAATCGCCTACAATAGTCCGTCTTGGCCCAGATCTGGAACTACCCTCAATGGTTTGTGTAGCCATAAATCCTATTCCATGCATTGTTTGAGATCTGTTGACTTTGTATACGATTCCGTTGTAAATAAACTATCTTATCGTAGATCCATCGTGGTCTTGAAATCACTTAATAATGGAAACTGCAACTCTAGTCGCCATCTTCATATCTGGTTTACTTGTAAGCTTTACGGGGTATGCCTTATATACCGCCTTTGGGCAACCCTCTCAACAACTAAGAGATCCATTTGAGGAACACGGGGACTAGTTGAAATGATGACCCTCCGATGAGGAGGGTCATCATTTCAATTGAGATAATGAAAAATCATTTCATCTTTTTATTTGGAACCTTAGGCGGTTCTCGAAAAAAGATAGCAAAAAATATTATCCCCAGAGTCGAGACCAACAGGAATGTATAAACCAATGCTTCCATAGATTCGATCGTGTTTTACAATTATAGCTTCCATACCTGTTCATTTGGGATCATTTCCCAGACAAGTAAAGGTCAAGAGTAATAGGTGATGATTCGAATTAATATTTCTCCAGTACCCTATATGAAACATAGGATAGACATATGAAAGAAATGTTGTATCAGACTACTTGTCTCCTTGTAGTTGGATCCCCCAGTTTTTGGAAGGCTCCAAATTCCACTTGAGCATCTAAATCTGGGTCGATACCAGCAAAAACATCTCGGAACAAAGTTCTAGCACCATGCCAAATGTGGCCGAAAAAGAAAAGCAAAGCAAACGAAGCATGTCCAAAAGTGAACCAACCCCTTGGACTACTACGAAAAACACCATCGGATTTCAAAGTAGCGCGATCCAATTCAAAAATTTCACCCAATTGGGCACGTCTAGCATATTTTTTCACAGTAGCAGGATCATTATAACTGACTCCATCGAGTTCACCACCATAGAACTCAACAGTTACACCCACTTGTTCGACACTATACTTTGATTCTGCCCTTCTAAAAGGAACATCGGCTCTCACAATTCCGTCTCCATCTACCAAAACTACCGGAAATGTTTCAAAGAAGGTAGGCATACGACGTACAAAAAGTTCATGCCCCTCTTTATCTCTAAAGACAGGGTGTCCTAACCACCCAACAGCTATTCCATCCCCGTTGTCCATTGAGCCGGCTCTGAACAATCCTCCTTTCGCCGGATTATTACCGATATAATCATAAAAAGCTAGTTTATCGGGAATTTTAGACCAAGATTCCGATAAACTCAGATTTTCAGCTAGCCCGGCGTTAACTCTTCGATATATTTCTTGCTGGAAATATCCCTGATCCCACTGATAACGAGTAGGACCAAATAATTCGATCGGAGTAGTCGCTGAACCATACCACATAGTTCCAGCAACAACGAAAGCTGCAAAAAACACAGCAGCGATACTACTGGAAAGCACAGTTTCAATATTGCCCATACGTAATGCTTTGTATAGACGTTGGGGCGGGCGAACACTAAGATGGAATAGACCCGCTAATATTCCCAAGGTGCCCGCTGCAATATGATGAGAAGCTATCCCCCCCGGAACAAAAGGATCAAAACCCTCCGCGCCCCATGAAGGACTTACAGGTTGCACTTTTCCGGTTAGCCCATAAGGATCAGACACCCATATTCCAGGGCCATACAAACCTGTTACATGAAATGCACCAAACCCAAAGCAAGCCACCCCAGATAAAAATAAATGAATTCCAAAGATCTTGGGCAAATCCAAAGAGGGTTTTCCCGTACGTTCATCACAGAATATTTCTAGATCCCAATACACCCAATGCCAGATAGCTGCCAAGAAGCACAAGCCAGAAAACACAATGTGTGCCCCGGCAACACCTTCGTAACTCCAAATACCCGGATTGGTTACAGTTCCTCCTGTAATACTCCAACCGCCCCATGAATTGGTTATTCCTAAACGAGTCATGAAGGGTATAACGAACATACCTTGTCGCCACATTGGATCAAGAACGGGATCAGAGGGATCAAAAACAGCTAATTCGTATAGAGCCATAGAACCGGCCCAACCAGAAACTAGAGCTGTATGCATTATATGGACAGAAAGCAAGCGACCAGGATCATTCAATACGACAGTATGAACACGATACCAAGGCAAACCCATGGAAATACCCCTTCATCAAAGAAAAATAGACACTATGTAACTTTGTCACATTGGAAAAGACTATGCTATGGACCTCATTCAGTGATTATCTCGGTGCAAGGGTTCACATTTATTACGTGCCGCAGGTGATAGTAATAATGGAACAATTCCGTTCTGTTCGCAGGAACAAAGAGAAGCAGATTTATTTTATACCCGATAAGTACCAATACGCAATGGGGGGATTGGTCCCATTTTTTTAAGTGAATCCATTAGATACTTGTTCATCATTCGAAGGATCCGCTCCGTCCCTAAGAATTTTCTTTTTTTCATTCTGTCTTCCTACATGAGTCTTCCAATCTATGTATAAAATATGATAAACAAAAATATTATGAGGACAATAAACCCATTGTTACGTTTCCACATCAAAGTGAAGTATAGTACTTAACCCCGTTTTCTTTAATGTAATGCCCATTGGTGTTCCAAAAGTCCCTTTTCGGAGTCCTGGAGAGGAAGATGCAGTTTGGGTTGACATATAGTGCGACTTGTCGGACATATTGGGTCATATGGGATTTCCCCGTTCTCTCCCCTGATCGAGATATACTCTCTTTCGCCTAAGAAAGATTGATTGAATCATCAAATCAATTCAATAATTCGGAGCGTGAAATGTGCAAATGGATCAATTCGTTTGAAAGATAAATATTATCTTATCAATTAGAATAATCTATGGTTGACTTGGAACAATAAAATGAAGTATCCAGGCTCCGTTCAGAAAATACCAAATGGGTAATATTGATTACCACTTCTATCATCTATCAGAAATAAGACCATAGGAGTGATCTCAAACCACTAATAAATATAAATGTGATGAATACATCGAATACTTGGTTGGTGGAAGGCATAAAAAAGTCGTAAGAAAAAAATAAGTGGTACTGGGGTCATTTGTCCTATATGTGCAAATGGAATTCGGGCGAATCTTTACCCGGAGTAGAGCATAAACCTAAAATAAGTGAAGAGGCCCATTCAGGAACAAGAAAATGGCATCGCGATTTGGATCTCGATGAAACAATACATCAATCAAAAGAATACATCAATAAAAAGATGTTCAGTGAATTCTTTTTTGTAGGTTAGGAGGGCAAACCAAAACTAATTTTTGTGGAAAATGCAAATGAAAATAAACCCCTTCGCCAGGAAAACGCCTAAACTAAAAAAGAATAGGTCTGGAATCGACACATTGATTATTTTTTTTTTCGAACTTTTTTGAACCGTATGTATCGAAAGGTGCGTGTACGGTTCTGCGGGGATACAATTTTTCCTAATCAACCGACTTCATCGAGAAAGATTACTTTTTTTAGGCCAAGGCGTTGATAGCGAGATCTCGAATCAACTTGTTGGTCTCATGGTATATCTCAGTATGGAAGATAATACCAGGGATCTCTATTTGTTTATAAATTCTCCCGGCGGATGGGTAATACCGGGAATAGCTATTTATGATGCTATGCAAATTGTTCCACCAGACGTACATACAATATGCATGGGATTAGCCGCTTCGATGGGATCTTTCATCCTGGTCGGAGGAGAATTTACCAAACGTCTAGCATTCCCTCACGCTCGGCGCCAATGAGTTTTTATTTGACTTGAAGAAAAAATAAGACTATGCCTTCGCCATATGGAATATATAAGTAATAATAGCATGGCACGTTTAGTTCGATATGAGCAAATCATTATTGCTTCTTCATAACATGATTATGTATCGAGATAGTAGTATGAAACAAAAGGTTAGTCCCGATTTGATCTTATTCCTATGTTATTTATCGGGGGTCCATTTCAGCGTCACAAACAACCCTTTTTCCTTACACAACATGAGTCTGAATATTTCTAAGCATGAAAAGAAAGGGATCATTTTCCTTATCATTTTTCTTATTTAATCAGACTCAGACCAGAAAGAAACTTTGGGATTGCTGAATCATAGAAGAGAGATGAATATATTATCTAAAGCAACGGAACCATCATAGTATTTTTTTGTTCCTACGAGGAGAAGGGTGGTAAATGGATCATCCAACGATTTGGATCTGATAGATCTATTTGTCTCTTTCTTTGATGTAAGAGAAGAGTAGATTCCATTGCGGAGCCGTATGCAATGTGCAAAAATTGCCTGTACGGTTTTCTATCTTTTTTTATTTTTATTTATTCTTTTCGCTCCATTTTGCGAGATAGAGGAATCGTTCATTATGACATATTATAATCAGGGTTATGATCCACCAACCTGCTAGTTCTTTTTATGAGGCACAAGCAGGAGAATTTATCCTGGAAGCGGAAGAACTGTTGAAACTTCGCGAAATACTAACAAGAGTTTATGTACAAAGAACGGGCAAACCTTTATGGGTTGTATCTGAAGACATGGAAAGGGATGTTTTTATGTCAGCAACAGAAGCCCAAGCTCATGGCATTGTTGATCTTGTAGCAGTCGAAAATAGCGCGGATTTTGTGTAAATCGGTAATTCTACTTCGAACCATGGTTCGAAGTAGAATCTTCAACTCAAATGAAAGTAATTCATAATCATCAGGTTAGGATCGATCTAAACCAACCGATTCTATATACGATTCAGCATGCCAACTATTAAACAACTTATTAGAAACACAAGACAGCCAATGAGAAATGTCACGAAATCTCCTGCTCTTCGAGGATGCCCTCAGCGTAGAGGAACATGTACTAGGGTGTATGTGTGACTCGTTCAGATCATGAACTGTGACCTAAACTAAACCATTTTTCCAGTATCAATGACCAGTGCCAATGAAAATGAATGGGGTAGAATGGAAGAACTACATTTTTTAAAAAGATCTAATCTATCATATACCTCTATTGTCTATTGTGTATGGAATTTATGGTTTCCATTGGTGCAAATCCAATCGCCTTGATTTGAATTTGGGATGAAAAGCGATTCCTCATTGGTAGCGAATGGTTATCCATTAAGCGGGGAAATAGTATTTAAAAAGCATAAGGTTGTATTGGTGTTCTTACTGCTGCAAGAACGGACTGATAGGGTCAGCTACCTAGCCAACCTTCATAATTAAATACCGTCACTGTATGGATAGATCTCGTTGTGAAAAGACCTATTACTGGCTAATTCATGGGTAGAGCCAAATGGTGTGAACTGTACAAGTTACCAATAACATTGATTAAATGAGGGAAAGGGCTCCGGTGTATAGATAGGACCTCGCCGTTTAAGAAGTAACCATAGAAACGATGGAACCCACTATTTATTCATGGGGAAATGAACTGCCTGTAAGAAATAACAAATCGTGGTTGGGAAGGTTATAGTAGCAAAAGAAAGCCATCGGAATTTTTATTTTATACACCGGAAGAATCCGTTTTGCTTAGACCAAGAGAAGGAAAAAGAATGACTGAAAGAAAAGAAATGAAAATCAATTAGTTATTCATGAAAATCTTATTCATCAAAGTCCCATTTTAAACTATGACAAGAGTTAGACGTGGATATATTGCGCGGAGGCGTCGAAGGAAAATTCGTTTATTTGCATCAAGCTTTCGAGGAGCTCATTCAAGACTTACTCGAACTGCTACTCAACAGAAAATAAGGGCTTTGGTTTCCAGCCATAGGGGTAGAGGAAGGCAAAAGCGAGATTTTCGTCGTTTGTGGATCACTCGGATAAATGCAGTAACCCGCGAGAATGGGGTACCCTATAGTCGATTAATACACGATCTGCGCAAGAAGCAGCTCCTTCTTAATCGTAAAATACTTGCACAAATAGCTATATCAAATAGGAATTGCCTTTACATGATTTCCAATGATATCCTTAAATAAGGAGATTGATCGGGAGGAGTCCGACGACGGAATAATTTAAATGAAACAGAGTTTCCCGGAGAATGACCCCGGGAAGGTAGAGTCAAAATAGCAATGTAAAGGAAAATAAAATGTAGTAGGAATGAACGAACCCATTTCTTTATTGAAATGGGTCTTCTTCCCCCATTCTTTCTTTTTTCTTCCGACACGACAATTGAATATGAGCTCCGGATCTTACGAACAAAGTATCACATCAATTTGAGTTATGATTTGAGTTCTGATTCGATTGAAGAGTGGTCCTATTTCTATTTTTTTCTGGTTCTAGTGCCGGTAGTTCTAGAAATCGACTCGGCTCTCTCAAATTGTTTCTCATTATTAAGAAAAGGTAACAAAGATAAAATACGAGCTTGTTTTATAGCAATAGTAATTAATCGTTGTTGTTTCAAGGTCAATCTATTCACTCGCCTAGGTAATATTTTTCCTTGTTCACTAATAAATCGACTAATTAAACTCATGTTTCTATAATCAATTCGATCCCCCAACCCAATTGGGGGCAAACGCCTACGAAAAGATCGCTTGGATTTACGAAAGGGTCGCTTGAATTTCTCCATGGTTTATTCCTTATCTCTAAAATACCATTTCTTCTCTAAAATACCATTTCTTCATTCATCTCGGATCCGCCCGAAATGGCATTTTATTTGCTCCTAGATATGTTATATGTAATTCCTTCCCGTTCCTTCCAATGTTGGCACACGCAAGGCAACACCGCATTCAATCTATTTCTTTATCTCCCCGTGAATCGTATGTTTGTAACAATAGGGACAGAATTTCTTCAATTCCAATCGACCAGGTGTATTGTGTCGATTCTTTTGAGTAATATATCTGGAAATGCCCGGTGATTCCTTCTTCTTATCGGCACCATTTCGGACACAACTGGTACATTCCAAAATAACCGTAACTCTGGGATTTTTACCCTTGGGCATAAACCTCCTTTGTATTTTGGATTCCCCCAACTCTTTCTTCTCTTCTTCAATCCGAAGAAGAAGAAAGGAGAAAGGAAAAAAATAGAAGTTGCTAACTGGAAATCTAATTATGAAAGATTTCGTTGCAAGTTGTAATCAATAGAATAGAGTAATACGTAATACAACTATTTACTACAATTCAATTACTATTCCTAATCTCAGTATTTTATTTCAGTATCACTTAATTTAAGTATCTTATCTAATCTTGAATATCCAAGCCTAGATCCATATTTCTATTTCTGTTCTCCCTCTATTTATTCTACCACGAATCCGAGTTTTGCTGAGGTTTAATTCACTTTTATTCTTTCTATTTCCCTACTCAACAAAAGTGAAGGGAGGGACAGGGGCTATTTAACAAACAGAGAATTTATTGCTATTGTTAGCCAACATCTTCTACCACATCGATAATACCACACCGATAACTAGAATGAAAAAAAGGGGAATGTCAACGCATCTGGGAATAAACGATTGATCTCTATCAATAGACCTGCTAAAGAACCGAACCATAGAGTAGTTAGCACAGGCGCTACGGAAAGGTATGTTTTGATATCTCGCATTGAAAATCCTCCTTCTTTATTTAACACATATATGATCAGATATATTATATATATAGTTGTGGATCACTTGTATTTGTGTGCGGAATCCTTAATTAACTAAAATGGATATGTACAACGATCCAGTAGATGAGATACTCCTGCCCCTGAATAAAAGAAAAAGTAAGTGCCCCGTTCCGTTATTTTTTTTGTTCTTGAGCATATAAATACTCATTCTTTTATACGTTGTATTTCACCTTGGATTTCATATATACATAATTCTAACTCTTTTATTTTATGTTATGAGACCAAAAAGAAAAAATGGCAAGAGAAATATATATAGATATATTTAAAGGAAATAACGGTGTGGAAAAGAAGACAGGGATTCTCTACAATGACACTGTACAACAATTGAAAGGGATGTAGCGCAGTTTGGTAGCGCGTTTGTTTTGGGTACAAAATGTCACGGGTTCAAATCCTGTCATCCCTACCTATTACTTATCTTACAGGCAGTAACATGGGATCAATTGAAATTGGGGATGGCATGATCATTAGTATCATTTAATGATACTATATGCAAGCTAAGAAGTATTGGGAAAAGATTATCTCTTGTCGTGATAAAGCGCTCTTAGTTCAGTTTGGTAGAACGCGGGTCTCCAAAACCCGATGTCGTAGGTTCAAATCCTACAGAGCGTGATGCTACTTTGTATCGAATCACATTAACTTGAATTGCGAACATCAATCGAATTAAATTGGACCTCCTGAGGGTCAAGGATAGGAGGTCAATGACAAGAAAAAAGAAATCTTACTCAATCAAAAGTCCAACTGATCGCCGCGTCTGTATTGTAAATATGCAGTTACAAACAATCCGGCTAAAGTAATAGGAATTAGACCTAACACGATTCCAAATAAAAAAACTTCAATCATTTCGATTTGTTGTCTTGTTTGAAAGGGGAGAAAAGGTAATATCTATCTCTAATCTAAATAATAATCTGCATCACCCAGTAATCTCAACGTCCACGAATTTTCAATTGATGCTGGAAGTCAAAACCATAGAATACCTGGAATGGAGTCTTACAGAAATCTGAATTTTAAAATTATCATTTTTCTGATTTGATTGTTCATTCAATTAATTTCAAATAAGTCGTATCTTGCTCAGACCAATAAATAGAGCTGGGGTTATAGTTGAAGCAGTCAGTAGAAAACCGAAATAACTAGCTATAGTAGGCATGAAGGAACTAAATGAGATACGTTCTTTTTATACATATGTTTATAAAGCACTTGCCTAAGTTTCCGTTTTTGCGAGATACCGAGATACGATGATAAGAAAAAATCCAAATTGAAAGAGTTAGTCCTAATTTAATTTGTTTTCTTTTGATTTCTCAGTCATTTCATTATAAACAGGACTATGTGACGAAGGAAAAATAAATAGTAAATTTACCTTACTATGAATTCCTTATGAATTCCTCGTCTGTGACATCTACTGATCTCGTGATTCCGAATCAACAAATTGATTGAACAACTCGTATAGTAATACGAACTCTGTCTTGTAACTTCATTCACAAATGAAATTCTCTTTCATGGAAACCTATGGGATAGAAAGAAGAATTGGATTTTAAAATCATTCCAACTTGGATCATTGCTTTTCCTTTTCAATTGGATCCGTTTTGGAACGAACCGATAACGACTCTTTCTTATTTTCACTTACTTAATATAACTTAATATTCTTAATATTTAATATAATATAAGATATCTCAAAAGAAGAAAAAAGAAGAAAAAAAGTATCCCACGACTTCTCAAAGCAAAGAAATAAAAAGCGTTATTTCAGATACAACTCGATTCCAAGATTAGCAATTACAATTATTTTGTTGTTCTGGGTTCCACATTTTTTTGTCTTTTCACATGATGTAGTCCTATCTTCTTGTAGGTGGGAACCCTTGAATTGAACCTAATGAAACAATCTAATGAAAAACCAGATTAGTTCAAGCCATTATAGTTGCATCATGAATTTCGACTGCTCCAACTATGTTCACTTTCCCTTATCGAATACTATTTGCTATTGTACTGTCCAAACAACCCCTCTTATTGGAAGGGGTTAGAACGAAAATACCTTTTTCTACTTCTACAACCACGAAAACTCCTTTCCAGATTTTGCATCCAATTGTGGGAATATGATAATTTAATTCATGAATTATTAGATAAGATAGATTAATTAAATATAAATAAAAAATAAAAGCCATCGAGTCACCTTTACCAAGATCTTCAGCCTATCCCGAAACCGGTAAAACATTATATTACAAGTAATTTTCTATTCTATTGAATGACACCTGCTTAGGCCTATACAAGGAACAAGAAAGGAAGAAAGGAATTCTGTACTATTTTTTTCGATGCTGATTGAAACAACATTGCTGTGTCAGAGGAAAGATAGCTATACTGATTCGGTATACTCTAAATACACCCTTGGTACAATATTGACGATCTCACAAAGATTTGATATCAGTATTTCTCCATTTACTGATCTCTATCTTTCACGAAATCGATCCCCCTTTGACTGTAATATTGGAGCTCAGCATGTCTGGAAGTACGGGAGAACGCGCTTTTGCTGATATTATTACCAGTATTCGATACTGGGTCATTCATAGCATTACTATACCTTCCCTATTCATTGCAGGTTGGTCATTCGTCAGCACGGGTTTAGCTTACGACGTGTTTGGAAGCCCTCGACCCAACGAATATTTCACAGAAAGCAGACAAGGGATTCCATTAATAACTGGCCGTTTCGATTCATTGGAACAACTCGATGAATTTAGTCGATCCTTTTAGGAGGCCTTAATGACCATAGATAGAACCTATCCAATTTTCACAGTGAGATGGTTGGCTGTTCACGGACTAGCTGTACCTACCGTTTTTTTCTTGGGGTCAATATCAGCAATGCAGTTCATCCAACGATAAAATAAATAAATCTAATCCGAATTAATTATAGAGCTACGACACAATCAAATCCGAACGAACAAAACGTTGAATTGAATCGTACCAGTCTCTACTGGGGGTTATTACTCATTTTTGTACTTGCTGTTTTATTTTCCAATTATTTCTTCAATTGAGAGAAAGAAAGGAAATTCTCTTATCTCATTCGGAAGGATATCATACCCATAACTATCCATGACTGTTTATGTCTATAGCATGACCACTTGATGAAATGGGGAGGGAAGTGAGGTAAATGGCCGATACTACTGGAAGGATTCCTCTTTGGCTGATAGGTACTGTAACTGGTATTCTTGTGATCGGTTTAATCGGCGTTTTCTTCTACGGATCATATTCCGGATTGGGATCATCCCTGTAATAATCGGATGAACCGTACTGTAGACATGAAAGAGTAAGAACTCAACAGGACCTGACCCCTCCTTATATGGATTTGAGGTCCTGTTGAGTTCTTACTCTTCGACCAAGACCTTGACCCATTCCATAAGAGGTAGAAATTCATCCAGTCAACACAATCATAATATATACATGTATTAGATTTTTCTAAATGAAAAATGGTTGATTGGCCCCGATGAAATTACTACATTCCTTAATTTTTTATAATGTTTTTGAAATGTCGAATCCACTGATTGATTCATAGTATCTATAGATATAGTGTGGACTTTTCCGAAGTCAGAATAAAGTAAAGAAAGAAGGATCTTTTGAATGACATAAATAATATGGATTTCTACAGATGAGACACCTTACAAATCATTCCTATACTAAACTAATTGGAAACTAGGAAACTATAGAAAAATAAAGTTTGAACTGTAACTTTGATGTGAGTGATGAGATCAGATAATAAGGTATAATAAGATAATCAAATTAATAAGGATTTTGATATGCCCGAAAACCCAAGATTTCCACTTTTTGACCCGGAATTAGAACATGAAAAATCTTTTTAAGCGAGTCTTTTTTCTTTTTATAAGTTTAAGTTCATTGAAAATTATAAGTTCATTGCAAAAATTCCATTTGCTCAATTGAGTTTCTCTTGCCCCTCTTTTTTTATCCCCCATACTTCTCTTCTTTCTTATGAATTCAAAGAGGTTCCGATAAACCCGCAATTCATATTTATTGGATTTGACGAATGAGACCCAGAACCTTTATTATTTCGACGCAACGAAAGAGCGGAAAATTACTTTTCTTTCTTTGTAGAAAGAAGATTTGGGAGACGAGTAATCTTTCCTGGAGCCTTCCTTTTTTCTTCATTTATCCTGCTTTCTACCCCTTATGCGTTTATTAGATATAGAATCTAAAAGTATTGAGGCATTACGTGCCATTTACCATGTGGCAATAAGAAACCTGGCATAATCACACTAAACTAAATTTTGTAAATTTTGATCCAATCATCTTCTTTTGCAATTCCATACTATTGCTATTTTCTAATCTGGAATACAAGTCATCTCCGATATCTCGAAATAGTATAATCAAAAGCAAGCAAAAAGGGGCTTTCCGTGATTTTTGACCGCGCATACACATAATATAATTGCGATCAAAAAAAATTCAGCTTTTTTGCCAGCTCGATGTTGAGGAATCCGTGGATCTAGAAATTCATTTCGGCTAATTGAACCTTCTCAAATTGTTTCTTTTTAAGAACCAAAAAGATTTGCGCCAGAATAACAGATGCTAAGAAGAACAAAAGGCCTTGGATACGCAATGGATCTTGAAGTACTATTTCTGCATCGCCTTGACCAAAACCACCTACATTGGGATTACTTGTTAATGGCTGATCAAGCTTGATGTATTCACCTTCAGAAACAAGAAGTTCTGGTCCTGGAGGTATAATATCAACCGTTTCGTGTCCATTCGATGCATCAGATATGGTTATTTCATATCCACCTTTCTTTTCTTTACGTACTATTTTACTTACTATCCCTGCTGCTGAAGCATTATAGACTGTATTGTTACTCTTGCTCCCATCAGGATAAATCTGACCCCTTCCCCTGTTCCCACCTACATATATAGGATATTTTAAGAAGTGAACCTCTTTCTTAGTAGCGGGATCTGGAGAAAGGATGGGAAAGACGATTTCACTATATTTCTGACCAGGAACAGGGCCCACCACAAGAATGTTTTTTTTATTAGGACGATAACTCTGAAAAGACAGATTACCCATCTTTTCTTTCATCTCGGGAGAAATACGATCGGGGGGAGCTAATTCAAATCCTTCGGGTAAAATGAGAACAGCCCCTACATTCAAACCTCCCTTTTTACCATTAGCAAGAACCTGTTTCAGTTGCATATCGTAGGGGATTCTAACAACTGCCTCAAATACAGTATCAGGAAGCACAGCTTGTGGAACCTCAATATCCACGGGCTTGTTAGCCAGGTGGCAATTAGCGCATACAATACGCCCAGTTGCTTCTCGCGGATTTTCATAACTCTGCTGCGCAAAAATGGGATATGCATTTGAAATAGATGCCCGAGTCATTACATATATCATCATCGATACAGAAATGCATCGAGTCATCTGTTCCTTTACCCAAGAAAAAGTATTTCTATTTTTTTGCATGGTCTAATCATTGATCCCGGAAATTTCTACAATAAATTAGGTAGGGAGTCAGTATAGTTCCCTATCCCCGATTCTGCCATTGTATGGAATACAGAAGTAATCTAATCCCCTCGACGAGTCAAAGCATAAAGAATGAGTAAGATTTTGAATGGTTTGTTTATATACAAAGTGACATTACAATTTTCTTTATGTTGTCAGATTAAATCAGTTCTTCACTCATTCAGTGAATGATAAATCACTACAAGTGAAGGAGATACACGGTTTAAATAATGAAAGATCCAATATTTCAAAATTGTATCTAGAATGACCGGAAAGGTAGAAACGAGACCGGATATAATTTTCTCATTCTGAACAAATCCAAAATCTTTGTAGAACGAACCAATCATTAGTTCCCAAGCGTGGGGCGAATGGAATCCAATACATAAATCGGTTAATAAGAGAATGGAAAAAGCTTTTATTGTGTCGCTTAAGTTATAGAGGAATTCCTGAACCCAAGAATTAAGAGTGATAAGTTCTTCATTACCCAGAATAGAATAAGCACTTAGAATAGCGAAACAGGTTATATTTGTCGAGAAATGCAAAATAATATGTATATGATCTTGATTGTGCATTCTTACCAATTGTATCGTTTCTTTGTGGATTCCTATACGAAGCTTTTGTATATGTGTCTCCGGATACTCCTTTATCATTTCGTCCAACAAGAAAAGTTCTTCTAATTTTATGAATCCTTCTAGAATGTTCTTTTCTTGAATATCATTCAAAAAAGTTTCGGATTGGCTGGTATTCCACCAATTAGTCACCCAAGGTTCCATACTTTTATTAAATGAGAGAGAAATTCCCCAAGGCAGAAATACGATAGATGCAAGATATGGTAGGGGATTCAATGCTTTCTTTTTCGTCACTTCCAATCCGTGAATTGTTAATGAACCTGATTCATTTGTTGACTATGTCTGATATTTGTATGATGTATGAAGCACGAGTTCTATAACGAGGTATGGAACCTATGGATCTATTTTCCATTGTGTAATTTGTTTAGTCCTTGTCTCCAGAAATGGAATAAGGGTTAATTTATTTCGAATGCGGAGGTAATGAAATAGTGGCCCCAGACATCTCAATCGGTCAAATTCGGATCAATTGCATGTTCATTTGGTCTTTTTGATGAATGCCAGAAAGAAGCACTTGAAGTAACAAACATGAATATTATTCGTATTTCGAGAAAAACTCTTTTGTTATATCAATCAATTATTTCGAATTGTTTCACTGATTATCCACATCCCAGGAATAATCGAGGGGATAATTCTGAAAAATACCGATGATGAAATCCGAAATAGTCGGCAAAACGGGAGTGGTTCTAAAAAATCCAATTGTTTGGTCATCAAGAAACAAGCATTAAGAAAGATGAATAAAAAGAAAGGTGACAAAAGAGGGATAATTTACTGGGTATGATCCATCTTATCTTCATCTATATATAAATCTTATCTTCATCTATATATAATGTAATGTATTGATTCGAAATATTGGTCCTAAAATCCTAAAATATGGATTCTGTACTCTGACCTGATATATGTGATGAATACATACTTATGAAACTTGTTAATAATATGAAAATGAAAGAATTAAGTGGAATTTCATACGCATGAAAAATAGTTTTGATGGACTAAAATCACTTCATGGTATGATTGTTCCATGAGTCCACCTGCTCCATGGTACGCAGGACATGGTATTTCCTTCGGGATGTGGGAAATAGGATTTAACTAAATGTTTTCATCAAAGGAGCGAAACATCAGTTATAGTTATATTAAAAGAAAAAAAGAAAAAGGGATTCTTGGGTTCCCTCCCTCTCCCTCGTGACGAGGAGCACTCATTCCTCGATTTCTTTGTTTCATTTCAAAATACTTCAATTGGTACGCGCAAAAAATAGGCCGATTCGGCAGCTTTTTGTTCAATTTCTCGTGGAGTTAAATTCTCATCGGTACGCGTCAATGGAATGTCTCCCCGGCCCCCAATTTCCATATAAAGGACACGGCGAGGAAAAAGACCCTCTTTCACTTCTATTCTGATCGAACGGATATCTCTTATACGAAATCGAAAGAAGATGCGACGATTTCTTCCAGGAAATCCCCAACGAAAAATACACACTATTCCTTCTTTTCTATCGAATTTGTCATAACCGCTACCTACACTCCACAAAATTGTGCACCACAAATAGGAGCTAATGAATAGACCCGCGATACCGTAGAAACACATTACGATCCCTTGTGGAAAAAAAACGATTTGCTGAGATGGGAATAAGGATATCAGATTCCTACCAAAATAACTGGAAGTTCCAACCAATAAAAATCCTAGTGAACCTAAAAAAAGGATACAGGCCCAGCAGAAGTTACTTATTTTTCTAGAACCCGTTATAAGTTCTATCCATATATGTTCTGATCGCCAATTCATACTAGATTAGATCGAGTTTCATTCTATTGGAATTGAGAGAATCATCAAAATGAGTTTTTTGGCTCCCGAAGTAACTTTCATCCGCTAATACTATCACGATGTAAATCATCAATCAGGATTCATTCATCAAATCAGTTAGATAGAACTAACATCTCCCCCCATTCAAACTAGCATCACCCTCATTCATATGATCTAGATATATCTATTTACATATCATTATCATACATAATATATATTCCAGATATCCGATCGACCCGTTGAAATAAAAGTCGAGCTATAGATGCATAAACATGGATTTATCCATATGATCATCTATTTACATTTGTGGTTTGTGTCCGAAGTCCGAAGCCGCATGTCGTACCATTCCCATTAAATGAAATGAAAATCTGTATTATGATCCAAAGATTGAAATAAATTGATGAGATTGGAGCCCATCATATCTAGACAATCTTGTTTTTTTGAACATGGAAAAATAAAGAAACCATTGCAATTGCCGGAAATAATAGGCCTACTAAAGGCACAAAAATAGAGGGTAAGTTGAGATCTGTCATAGAATCGGTGCCTCGGTGTATTTAATTGATACTTCTCTTTGTTATAAAGATATCTATTATAATTATATATTATAATTATAAGTATATTAATATAATATTCTAAGTTATTAGAATATGAGTGCAAAGAATGTGGATCTAAACTAAATAGAAATTAGTGTACTTACCCATCCTTTTCCGGGAAATATATGTATGAGAATCTTATTATTCTTATTCCTCCCTTATGTTTCTAAACAAATTTCTTCTCAAGGATTCGTTATAATTTGATCCAACAAGGATTCATATTCAAAATGTATGATTCTCGGGAGATATGGAAGTGTTGCATATTGATTTCTATATCTTAGATAGGTTGGAACATTTGATATGTAACAAGGGGAAGGGGGCTTTTTTGGATTTCTCTAATTTGGATTTCTACGAAGGAAAAAGACACTACTTTGATCTTTTATCCTGCTCTGTTGCTAAAGGGTCCGTCCCTGATCTGATTACGATTACTCATTAGTAAAGGTAGGATAAAAGAAAAGATGGATCTGGAGAAAAAATCCTCTGAAACTTCTGATTCTTACTACTTCACTACAATTACAAATTGTCTTTATGCCAGCAAAGAAAGCTCCATCCTTGCTACTTCAATTCTGATAAACGAAATGAACTACTTTTTTGCCTACAAATAACTAAATCTATCGCTCTACTACTTTTTTTACTTGAATTTCTTTGGTTCAAGTTCAAGGGCGGGGAAAGAACCCATGGAACTGAAATAACTCACTCGGAACACCTTTTAAAAGATTACGCGGTACGATTGGATCAAATAAACCCTTATTGAATAAATACTCCGCTACTTGTGAACCCTCAGGTACTGTCTTCTTCAATGTTTGTTCAATTACTCTTTTACCCGCGAATGCAATGTAAGCATTGGGTTCGGCAATAATGATATCTCCCAACATACCAAAACTGGCTGTCACTCCACCAGTTGTAGGGGATGTAAGGATTGATACATAGAATAACTTTTTATTTGATTGATAATTGTATAAAGCGGAAGATATTTTAGCCATTTGCATCAAGCTCAAACTTCCTTCTTGCATGCGCGCTCCTCCAGAAGCACACACCATAATAACTGGGAGAGATCTATCAGTAGCATACTCGATCAAACGTGTGATTTTCTCGCCTACTACGGATCCCATACTACCCCCCATGAACTTAAAATCCATAACACCAATTGCTATAGGAATACCATTGAGTTTGCCTATGCCTGTTTGAACAGCCTCAGCCAAACCCGTCTCTATTTGATAAGAATTGATACGATCCCTATAAGGGTCCTCCTCAGAATGAAATTCAATGGGGTCCATAGAGACCATGTTTTCATCCATAGGGGCCCAAGTGCCTGGATCAATCAAAAGTTCGATTCTATCTGAACTACTCATTTTCAAGTGGTATCCACATTGTTCACAAATATTCATTTTTGAACTAAAAAATTTCTTATAATTTAATCCATAACAATTTTCACATTGAACCCATAAATGTCTGTATCTTTTATTTCTATCTAAATCATTATGTCTTCCGAAATCACTGTCACTAACACCACTAGTTTTTAGATTGGAGCTCCCACGGTCACTACCCCTTTCACTATCGCTACAAATGTAACTATAAATGTAATTGTCACTTGAATTGTTGCTACCATTTGGAATGCAACTATCCATATTGGTTTCAGAACGAATATAACTGTCAATGCAACTATTTATGTGACTCTTCCAACTATGCCTAGTATCATACACGTAATGATCATAATAGCGATTGTAACTCTTAGACCCATTATTTAGATTCAGATAACTAGAAAATAAACTTTCTAGTTCACCCAGAAAGTAACTATCAGTGTCAATCTCAAAAATCTGATTTTCAATATCGAAATATATGGAATAACTGTCACCATTACTATCCCTAACCCAAAAAGTCTCACCAGAGATGAGACTCCAAACGTCCTTGACACCGCCCAAGTTGAGTAAATAATCAACATTACTGCAACTATAACTGCCCCTACCACTCCAACTATTAACGTTTTTC